ATCCCTCCTAGAATTATTTGTTGCCCACATTTATAATAATAATAAAATTTATAGTTCCGTGCTTACTTATGCGACTATCTATCCCAATCTTATTCTATTTGAAATAGAATAAGATTGATAATTGAAATCCGGCAATAGTAACATAGTCGTACCAATTCAATTTGACTAAAAAAAAACAAAGAAAGCGGTGGTAAAGTCAAATAAAATAGTCTCCTCCAAAAAAGATCTACCTATATATGATATGACTAGGAATGCGGTACAAGGGATTCCCCGCGAAGCTCGTAGAAAAAGAGTATAAACAAGAACAAGGAAATAAAAGGTTTTTCAGAATTTAAGTTTTTTTTGATGATACATAATCGACAACAATAATTTGTTTCTTTTTACGAACTTGATGTCGATAAATCGGCGAGTCTAGAAATTCATTTCGGCCAATTGAACCTTCTCGAACTGTTTCTTTTTAAGAACCAAAAAGATTTGTGCCAAACTAACAGATGCCAAGAAGAATAAAAGACCCTGGACGCGTAATGGATCTTGAAGTACTATTTCTGCATCTCCCTGACCAAATCCACCCACATTAGGATTACTCGTTAATGGTTGATCAAATCTGATGGATTCACCTTCAGAAACAAGAAGTTCTGGTCCAGGAGGGATAATATCAACCACTTGACCTCCATCCGACGGATCTGTTATGGTTATTTCATATCCCCCCTTTTCTTTTCGTATGATTTTACTTACTATACCCGCCCCTGTAGCATTATAAACTGTATTGTTACTCTTGCTTCCGTCGGGATAAATCTGACCCCTTCCCCTATTTCCCCCTACGTACATAGGATATTTTAAGAAGTGAACATCCTTCTTAGTAGCGGGGTCGGGGGAAAGAATAGGAAAGGTGATTTCGCTATATTTCTGACCAGGGACAGGCCCTATCACAAGAATATTTTTTTGATTAGGGCGGTAGTTCTGAAAAGACAAATTGCCTATCTTTTCTTTCATCTTGGGAGAAATACGATCGGAAGGAGCTAATTCAAACCCCTCCGGTAAAATAAGAACAGCCCCTACATTCAAACCCCCTTTCTTACCATTAGCTAGAACTTGTTTCACTTGCTTATCATAAGGAATTCGAACAACTGCTTCAAATACAGTATCAGGAAGTACCGCTTGTGGAACCTCAATATCGACGGGCTTATTGGCTAAATGGCAATTGGCACATACAATACGCCCAGTCGCTTCTCGTGGATTTTCATAACCCTGCTGCGCAAAAATGGGATATGCACTTGAAATGGATGTTCGAGTCATGATATATATCATGAGCGATACGGAAATAGATCGAGTAATCTGTTCCTTTATCCGAGAAAAAGTATTTCTAGTTTGCATGGTCTAATCATTGATCCGAAAATTTCTACAATAAATTGGGTAGGTCGCTCGTATAGTTCCCTATCCACGATTCTGCTATTTACTGGAATCCTTTTACTGGAATGCTATAGGATGAAAATCCCCCGGGTAGAAAGTTTTTAATGCTTATGTAGAACTACACATTAAGAAACATTCTAATTTGATTAGATTTATATCGGTGGATCATTTATCAATCATTCATTGAATGATAAATAACTACAAGTGACGGAGATACACGATTTAAATAACGGAAAATCCAATATTTTAAAATAGTATCGAGAATAACTGGAAAAGTGGAAACAAGACCAGATATGATTTGATCATTATGAACAAATCCAAAATCCTTGTAGACAGAACCAATCATTAGTTCCCAACCGTGGGGTGAATGAAATCCGATACATAAATCCGTTAATAAAAGAATTGAAAAAGCTTTTACTGTATCGCTTACGTTATATAGGAATTCCTGAGCCCAAGAGTTAAGAATAACAAGTTCTTCATTACCTAAAATAGAATAGCCGCTTAGAATAGCAAAACAGATTATATTTGTCGAGAAGTGCAAAATCATATGGATACGATCCTCATTGTGTATCTTGATTAATTGGATCGTTTCTTTATGGATTCCTATAGGAAGCTTTTGTAGATGTATCTCCGAGTATTCCTTGATCAGTTCGTCCAAGAAGAGGATTTCCTCTAATTCTATGAACTTTTCTAAAATACTTTTTTCTTGAATATCATTCAAAAAGATTTCGGATTGATCAGTAGTCGACCAATTAGTAACCCAAGACTCTATACTTTTAGTAAAGGATGAGAGAGAAATCCAACAGGACAAAAACACTATAGATGCAAGATACAAAAGAGGAATGAATACTTTCTTTTTTTCCATTTTCGTCTGTGAATTATTAATTAACCCACTTCATTCGTCGACTCTATGTGATCGAATATTTCTTTTCTTTTACCCATGAGTTCTAGACAAGGTATCAAACCTATGAATCTATTTTATTTGTGATTTTGTGTGAATCTAGAAAGAATACAAAAATAGACTAAGACTCCACTTCGAATTCGAATCAAGAAATAATCAAAAATATTGTTTCCAGATCTCTCAATTCATCAAATTCCTTAAAGTGTCTCCTTTCGGCCATTCATCGAAAGGAGACACTTTAAGGAATGAATATTGTTGAATTATTGATATTTTGAGACGAAATAACCCCTTTTCTATCAAAATATACAATATTTTGAAAAAATTCCAACGATTACCCATATCCAAGAATAGAATAATTGAGATAAAGATATTGTGATAATAAAAAAATGAGTGGTAAAACAAGACAGAAATGGGCCAGTTATCATTATTAAGAAAACCCATTATTGGGTAGTATTAGTAATGGAACACAAAAGAAAGGATAAATAAAGGATCGATTGACAGAAATAATTTACACGATAGGATTTATCTGCATCTAAAGTATCAATTCCAACAAATATTGAAAAAAGATAAATTTATTTCTTTCGAAATCGTTTGATATATCCGATGAATTGAATCTAGTAGTTCAATTTGTTACTTGTTTGAATTGAGTTGCATGGATTTGGATACGCATAAAAAACCACAAAAGAGGGAGTTTTGTTTTATGGTTGTTCCATATACATCGGCTTTGGCTCGAATGAACGTTTTGACGAAACTTCAGTTAAATTCTGTTATAGAAAAAACAGGATTCTTGCATTTTTTCCCTCCTGCTGAGAAAGCATTCATTCTTAAGCCCATTTCCTTTTCTCAAAAGACTTCAATTGGTACGCGCAAAAAATAGGCCAATTCAGCGGCTTTTTGTTCAATTTCTCGTGAAGTAAAATTCTCATCAGTACGGGTCAATGGAATAGCTCCCCGGCCTTTGATGTCCATATAAAGGATACGACGATTATAAATACCCTCTTTAACTTCTATTCTAACGGACTGAATATCTTTTATACGGAATCGGAGGAATATGCGACGATTTTTTCCAGGAAATCCCCAACGAAAAATACACACTATTCCTTCCTTTCTATCGAATCGATCATAACCACTACCTACATTCCAGGAAATTGTGCACCACAAATAGGAACTAATAAAGAGACCTGCGATCCCGTAGAAAGACATCACGAGCCCTTGTGGAAAAAAAACAATTAGCTGAGCCGGAACAAAAGATATCAAATTTCTACCAAGATAACTGGAAGTTCCAACCAATAAAAATCCTACTGAACCTAAAAAAACGATAAGGGCCCAGCAAAAATTACTTAGTTTTCGAGACCCCGTTATAAGTTCTATCCATATATGTTCTGATCGCCAACTCATACTTGATCCGATTTCATTTTATTGGAATTGAGAGAATACCCCAAATTATTTTGACTTTTTTTTTGTTTCCGAAGGAACTTTCATCAAACTAGCACTAGTTCACATCAAACTAGTGCTAGTTGATGTGAACCCTTAGGAGTAATTTATCAAATTGGTTAGATCTAAACTAATAACATACCCTTGATCCCAATATACATATTGATATACAGATAGATCCACCAACTTTAGGTATCCAACGATCCTGCTCTATTTGAAACTAGCTGGAATTTATTTACCCATAGATCATTTTCTGCCGGCATAATAGCTTTTTCCTTTAGAAATCACATGTCATACCATATTTCCATTTACCGAAAGAAATAAATCTCTGTGTTATGCTAGCAAGCAGAAGTTCAAAAAAAAAACGGATGAGATTGGGTCCCCTCAGATCTAAACAATCTTGTTTTTTTGAACATAAAGAAATAAAGAAGCCATTGCAATTGCCGGAAATACTAGGCCTACTAAAGGCACAAAAATAGAGGGAAAAGTGAAAGTTGTCATAAAATGGGGTACCTCGATTTACTATTTGCACCTGTTATTATTTTTTTTATATCATATTTTATAATAATTATAATTCAAAATTGTAATTATTATGAATTGGTCTTTATTAATAAATTGAATTTTTAAATTATAAGAAATAAATATCTATATATCTAAGTGAGTATATAGACTAAGTCCAAGGAATGTAGAACTAAATAAATGAACTTATTCATCTTTCTACACGAAAGATACGTATGATAATAAACTTTGATTATATTATTTTTCTTAATTTCTTTGTGTTTTGTTCTTGTCTTCTAAGTTTCTTACAAATTATCGAAAGATTTGCTAGAATGCGACACAACCGGTATTTTTAGTGAAAATGAGATTTTCGGGCAATGCAGAAAGATAAAAAACTATAACTATATATCTATCTTTTCTATATTTGATTATCTACGTAAGGCGAAATTCGTTTTATTTGCCTAATTTCACGAAAGGAAGAACTCACGCTTTTATCTTCTTGATAAAGACTTCTTAATTAGTAATCAGAAATCTAGGTAAAAAAAAAAGAGTTATCCGCAACTTTTGCTTCTTTCTACAATTAGATCTTAGGTCACCAACCAAAGAAAATTCCATTCTTATTTACTTTAATTCCGACAAGCTAACTACTTGTTTGCTACAAATAAAATAATTGACCTTAGTACGCTCTACTTGGATTGAATTTGAATTCAACGGAAAAAGGCGTGGAGCTTAAATAACTCACTCAGAACACTTTTTA